AGTTTCCCTCATAAAGAAATGCATCACTTCTGGATTACCAGACTACATCTGCCTATGAGATTTCACCTTCTACGACATAGACCATTTCGAATGATAGCGGAATGACTCAAGGCTAAGGCCCAAGCAGCAAGAAAAAGAAGGAGCTGCAGAGATTGCTAGGACAGGTACATTTCCTTCGAAGGGAAGGGCTTTCAGCGACCAAGCGAGTAGTTTACACCTTGCTAATGACATAAGTAAAGACACCAGCTTAAAAGCCCCTAGATAGTAATACGTAAGAGGAAGGTGACTAAGCAACTATGCTACTATTAGCACCCCAACCTAAAACCGACTACTGGAAATCCTACTAAGGACGGGCATTCCCTAGTCTTTGGATCACTTGAATCTGACTCCTGGTAAGAAGATCTTTCTATTTTTTTGCCTTCTACCGAATTTCTCCCATCTTCTCTACATCAATGAACTCACTCCATTAGCCCTTACATACTCAAGAGATGCAAAGATAGACTGAGATCTCAGCTAAAAGAATCTCACGATTAGAAGAATTTATAGGTGATTACCTTATCGGGACCCCAAACGCAGGTTTTGAAGCTTAAATCCCGTTGTCTCGTCAAAAAGAAGATAAAGACAAAGCATTGACTTTGTCCATCATTTGAATCTGATTCCCTGGCCTCTACAGACTTGCTTGGAAACCCTTTGAAAGGAAGGGTTGGGACTATTCCCAGATCGGACCAGCCACCCCTTCACCAGCCTCTTATTGTCTTTTGTTTCGGTATGAAGTATAATAAATTTTCCCCTGCGAGAACACAACAAACAAGGAGTTCCGTTGTTGGTCTTTTCCCAGTCAACCACTTCAAGTGGAGAAAGCGGGTTTATGAGGGTGACAACCAAAATTACGATACTATACCCAAGGGCTCTCCTTTGATGGCACACCCAACCTAGGACAGTGTACAGGCGCTTATCCAAATCCCACGAAGCTGAAGCACTCGGTTTACGAGCCGCAGACGCTAAAGCAAACGCTCTTGCAAAAGCATCCGAAGACGCATCAGTAAACGTAGAAAGAGATCCTATTCCCTAAGGTAAGGCCTTTGCTATCGCTTGAAACTTCCTTACTTCCCATAGGAAAGGGTGACCATCTTTAAAGCGACTTTCTCAACAAGCTCTAGCTCTAGGTCTTCATCTTTGTAATTTGTAAAAAGTCTCTTCCTTCTCTTCTGACTTCCTTCCCGCGGGGTTGGCCTTTCGCTTCGCTCTAGATCTTCAAACTCTCCTAACCCTTTTTCGGAACTCTTCGGGATCTCACTCGCTGCCTCACATGCAGGTCGATCCTAGTTCGTGCTTTCCCTCTTATTGACTGGTCGACCAAATGATATCGCTTCCCTTTCATGAGGCGGGGCGGGGACGCCACTAGCCCCATTGGCAACCTTCTGAACCAGATATCTCGGGTTCACTCCTCGAACTCGTCACTGTCGGAGCACACCGATAGACCAGGGAACGAAGGCTATAACATAGGAATTAGGTTGCTTGTAAGACTTCCCCTTCCTCCTGCTTAGTTGTCTACTAGGCTGAAAGCGTGCTCTATTGCCAATCCGAATGGTAGGTTGTAGGTTACTTTCCTCCAATCCTCTCTTGGTGGAGTCCTTTGCCTATCACACAGCTCTTGCGCTCTCACAGCGCTCTCAATCCCGTTATCGGAAGAACTTCCCCTTTCTCTTCTTAGCCCGGTTTCTTCTTTTTCTTCTTCTTATCCACTCTTCTTATGTTTTTGCTTCTAGACCAAACGGTGCCCTTCTTGGAGACAAAGGAACTCGATTTTTTCATGCGACTACGGTGTGCAGAAGGCAGAGAAACAGAATTCAAAGATTGAGACTTGAGAATGGGGAATGGGGTTCTGATGATGATATTGTTAAAGGATAAATTTTCAGGCATTTTCAATCTCTTTTCTGTTCAGTGGAGTCTATTCCTGCTCATCACCCTCCTCTTGATAACCATCCTTGTATTTCTAGTGCTCAAGCTGATTTGCTTATTGCTCCTGTCTCAAAGTAAGAAGTTTATGCTGCTATTCAGGCAATGAAACCGTATAAAGCCCCTGAACCGGATGGGCTCCAACCCGTCTTTTTCCAAAAATATTGGGATATTGTAGGTGACACAATTTTCGATCTTGTATGTTCTGCATTTGAGTCAGGGACCTTTCCTATAGAATTGGAGAATACTCTTATTGTTCTTATTCCGAAAGAAACTCACCCCACTACAGCAGCTCATTTTCGTCCTATCAGCTTATGTAATGTGGCTTATAAAATTCTCACCATGAACCGTTTAATTTAAGACCTTGATGAGATTGTTAGTCCCGTTCAGGCTAGTTTCATCCCTGGCTTCTGATAATGTCATCATTGCTCAGGAATTACTTTATTCGATCCGTCGCACTTCTTCTAGACAAGGAGGTATGACTATAAAAATGGATCTTGCTAAGGCGTATGACAGAGTAGATTGGACTCACTAATACTCCCCGAGATTTTGGCTTTCCGGATAAATGCGTAGAGCTCATTATGAATTGTGTTTCCCAGTCCTCTTTATCTATTGTGTGGAATGGTCAAAGGCTTTCCTCCTTTCAGCCTAAACGGGGTCTCCGACAGGGTGATCCATTATCTCCTTATTTGTCTTATGTATGGGGAAGCTCTCTCTTTTAATTGAGAGGAAGGTTAATCGTAATGAAAATGGAAACCTGTGAAGACCTCTCCTACTGGACCTGCGCTCTCACACCTCTTTTTTGCTGATGATGTTATCCTTTTCTCGGAAGCTACAGTGGCTCAGGCTAGAGTTATCAATGTTACGTTGAATGATTTTTGTCGTTACTCGGGTATTAATGTCCAAAAAGCAAAGGCTTTTATCTCGCCGAAGAGACGCCTCAGTTAAACATAGCTTTTACCCTGGGGAAATATTTGGGAGTCCATCTTGTTACAGGTAGAGTTACAAAACACATGTTTGAAGATGTTCTTTCCAAGATCAGGAATCGTCTATCAGCAAAAACTCTTGCCCTTTTGAAGCTGCTTTCCTCCACTACTATTCAATTCTCGACGATTTGAGAGTTCAGATATTTTTATTCATGATATTGATCTGATTCGATATCATCGAGATGGAATTCATCCCATTGAATTTAGAGGCGAAAGATTTCTCATCTCTTATGGGATTAAATCCCGAATTATTGTGAAGTAAAGAAAAACGAAACGATGAGATTATGGAAGTAAATATTCTCGCATTTATTGCTACTGCACTGTTCATTCTAGTTCCTACTGCTTTTTTACTTATAATATATGTAAAAACTGTTAGTCAAAGTGATTAATTTGAATGAAACTTGACTTCTTAGTTCTTATCAATATCAAGAATTAACGAAATAAAATGAAAAGAAAGATTTGTGTTTAGCGGGACAGGATCACCGGGAATGGAATACATAAATTAGAAAAAGAGAAGTGTGTACCCTTGACCAACTAGAGAAAGGAGATATTGATTTGGTACCACACCGAACAAGCAACCGGATTTACGTGCAGCTCCTTCATGTGCCCCCCCTGACCCCCCTCCTCCTTGAACTCGTTCCAGGCATGGGATGTATTTGTTGAATAAAAGAATGTGTACTGTTGACCAGATGAGAGATCTGAAAAATGGAAAGCCTTTTTCTTGCTTCGCTTACATGCTTGTTCTATGAGTGGACTACTCCATGGAGGAATACTCCTTAATGTCATATACTGGATGCTCGAGGCTCCCCCAATCGAAAGCTGCGGCAGTTGGGGAGTTTCAAGAAGACCAATGAGCACCCATTGATCGAGTTGGGGAGTTTACCTCTGCCTTCTTCTTTCCGATTGATCAAGTAAAAAAAAAGAAAGTTGATTACGAGACTTTCTGATAGAGGATAGTTTCCAGTAGAGCGGGAAGGCTTAGTTAAAAGGAAAGGAAAAGCTTTGACGACTGGGCGGACATACCGAATAAGTGGAGAGAAGGAATAGACCTAGGAAGGAAAGCCCCTCGATACAAAGGAATTGACCCCGGACAGCAGGTAAGGAAATAGGACAATTTCTCAAAGGCTTCTCCGATAAAGACGATCGGGAATGGGGCTCCCTCTCACCAGAGTCTTAATCTCAAAGAAAGGGAATTGGCCCTGATACGGCTTCGAAGACTGTTAGGTATGGACTGCTAGCGGACTGGAAAGAAGGACTTCTTTCATCCTAAAAAGAGTGAAAAGTACCTCAACGAATAGATAAAAGTCAAGAAGAAAGTCTAGCCGGAAGAAACGAATTTACCTACGAAAAAAGAAACTACATGAAAGCAAGCAGAGGAAGCTGAGAGAGAATGGAGGGCAGGGACCCTAATCGACGCAAGGAAGAAAGGGAAGCCTTAGCCGATACGGGAATGGGGATAGACTGATTAACCTACCTTTGAAGAGCTGAAAATCCTTAGATTGCTACCAACTAGACTAACAGATAGAATGAAGAGAGTGCTGGACTTACATACGTTATTTCCTACAAGTTTAAGAAGGGAACTTCTTTTTCAATTGGAAGTGGTGTGTACCTTAACCAAACAAATCTAGTTTAGTGGTAAGGTGTATATGACTTCTTTCGCTTGTTCAAAGAAGATTCTAGTCTGCTTTAAGTGAAATCGTGAATCAAAGCAGAGGTAAAAGAGAGCTTCTTTTTCATATGAGATTTCGATCGAGAATTCTATATAGAGAGGCTAGAGGCGAGATACCATACCGGCCTAGCCTAAGACATGCAAACCTTAGGATCTTGGACGATAGAGAGATTTTTTATTCCGTAAGTAACTAAATTAGTGCTTTTCTAAGAGTAAAAGAAAGGGACACCTGTACCGGCGCCCTTCTTTTCATTTGAAAAATTCGTAATCAGTCTTATTCGCTGAACAAAGGGAACGATCCTAAGTGGCCAAACGAAAGGAGAGCAGACGGTTAAGCAAACCCTAGTTAGTGCGTAGAGAACGGGTATGGTGTTGAAAGCAAAAGAAAATGGCTAAAAGTAGGAAGCCAAAAGGCTAGAGAAAAGGAAAGGCAGAAGCCTAAACAAAACCAAAGAGAGGCTTAATTTAGCGGCACACGAAACTTAGAACGTCGGCAAGAAGATCAAAACATTTCTTCTTTTCCTGCCGCCGATTTGGCATTTCATGCTTATCCGAAGATCTTCCTTCTGCTTGCTTTATGCTTTTGGAGAGAATCCTTTCTGCTTTGTCCATTTCATTTGATTAAGACTCACTCCGCTTAGGCCGCATCTTTGCTTTATTTATTTTTATTACGTACCAGTGCGTAGGTGTACTTCTGTGCCCCTCCCTTTCGGATTTCGTATGAGAATTGGAGTCTGTCGATTAGGGATTGGTGGCATAACTTCCTTCTGTCGCATCTACTCTCGCTTCGTCAATGGAAACTCGTAGGCGTAGGCTTGCTTCGCTCACTCGTATCTGGGCTGGCTTAGAATCAATGCTTTGACCGCTAATGCCTAATCCAAGACCTCTTGCCGATTCCCAGACCTGGTTCACGCTTGAAAGCCAGAGCTAGTCTTCTTCCCCCAATCTACATGGGCCGCTACTAATAAGAGTTGAGCTGCCGAACCACTACCAGTAGTCCTTCCTCCAACAGATGGGTAGCTGCTGATTCTGTAACAGCTTTTTCTTATCCCCCAGGGAAGTCAGTAAGGTAGCAGGAAGAGATCTACTAGGCCTTGAGTCGGGTTTGAACTCCTCTCACTACTCTCTTTGGTTCTGCCTTTAAGTAAGAGGCCTTACGAGGGCTAATTTCCACGCCCTTTCTATTGCTTGCCTCGCCCCCAGGAGAGTTAGGTTATGCAAATAAGCGCATCGTAAACAAGGTGCATAGCGGTCTTTGCAAGAATAGGGGTTCCTGAATAAGGAATTGTCTCTAGAACCCTTGATTGGGCCGAGAAAGGAGAATGTTCAAAGCGATACGATAAGAGAACAGGTCTTTTTGGATAAGCTGTTGCCGCTCTTCTGTTAGAGCTCTTTAGTCCCAAAGAAGATCTCCCCTTACCTTAAAAGGGAGCGTCTCGGTGTTCTCGAAAGGGAATTCTTTGACCGGCGGGTGCGAATCGGTAGTTGTTAAACTAGCTCTGGCTTGATGACTGCTTTACTTTTAGCTTTTTGCGTGGGGCATAGAAGGAGTTGATCCTGGTCGAGGTAAATGGATTATGGATTTAGGAATGAATACCCGGTTCCAGAGAAGGTGCAGATGAATAAGCTTTTTCTGAGCGTAAATAGTAATAGAGTCCTTAATGCGTAACGTAACAAGGGAGCAAGAAAACAGATGCGCCTTACTAAGCCCAGAAAGGGGCTGCGGTTCTTCCTGAATAGCCTCTCCTGTCGAGCCTTTCTTTGCAAGTCTTACCTAAACTCTTCCGAATAAAGCCTAGAGAAGAAGGAGCTACTATGATTTCTTCATTATAGATTAAGATCTTCTTCGAACTTAATGTACAAATAGATAGAATAGCAGCAAATAACATCTTTCTAGTCGCTGCATTTGAAAAAAGAATTGAGGCTTGATTGAGAAAAAATGATTCCCCCCAGAGAAAGAAAGAGACCCCCTTACTTAGTGAGTAGTGAAGAACTATAGAGAAAAAGTTGGTTGGTTGTTTACCAACTAACAGCATGGGACGTTTGGGGCATTTTTTCTCTATATACGAAATTTAAAATTCTTGACCATCTCTTTTTTTAGCTTAGACTAAGGGCACCGATTCCTAGTGCTATAACAGAAACTGCCCTTAACGCGCAAATGAAAGCCCTCACAACACTCGATACCTGCAACTGCTCCTGCTTTTGGTAGTAGATAAACAGGTAAGGGATCTGTGCTTTGCCTTCCTTAGTAAGCCTTCTGCTCTATCGATAGTCCTTGAGGGGATCTCTTACTTCATCGGAACGGACACAAAACTATGGATAGATCCCTGGTTGAACGGCTCACCGTTGATCCACCAGCCATCTAGGTCCCAAAAAAGACACTAAAGTAAAGGAAGGGGCACTTCTTTCGGTCGATTCAATGCTTTTATTTGCATTACAGGTCATTTTAGAGGAAAGAGATCTCGTTTTCAGTCTTTTAGCTATAAAATCTGCATTCTTATGCAATTTCGAGTTGGTAGATTCATTGATGCCCCTGCCGATAGAATGGAATGCATGATTTTCGATCTTGTACCGAACTGAAGACCAACTGAATCTCGATAAAGAAAGAGAAGTACAAAAGAAAGAATGAAACTCGCATACCGTTCATCTCAATCGCACTTTTCTTATGATATTTCTTGGTTAAAACGTCCGTGGCAATGTAGGACCAATGGTAACAGAGGTCCGAGTCACATCAGGCTCTGAAAGAGTGGTTTTTGCTTGTTCTTCATCCTCTTCTCTTCCTTCTTTAGGTTGCTGCCTATCGACTTTTGGAGATAACAAGGCCATGAATAAAGAAAAGAGAATGACTGTTTCCGATTGCCCGGAAGAGTGCTTTCCGCCTTCGATTGATTGAGTGCGAGCTCTTTCGTTTTCGAAGGTTAAGGCACGAAGTGCTTAGTTGAACAAAGTGAGACTAAGGGAAGAGCCTTTCAAAGGTCAGGAGCCTCTGTGTAGCCCACACACCAAGGCGATGACGTAGCAGGTTAAATATAAATAACTAAGGCCATTGTCGATCCCAGACCAAGTGACCTCAGGGAGTCAGATTAGGATTCAGTGACCAAGGGAAGGGGTAGGAAGAAGAAGCTCTTATTCCGATTCCTCTAGAGAGATGCCGAGAAAGAGCTCTTTTCTCGGGGTTGAGGTTGAAGGAAGGACAAAGAAAGCGCATTTCGTCCGCTGCTCTTTGAGACAAATCTGCTGTTCTTTTATCAGTTGACTTTGGTGCTGTCGTATCGTATAAAGAGGAGAAAGGCTGCTTTCTTCCTGTTCTTAGCTCGAAGGGTAGTTAAGTGACGAAAGGGTATTCAGTCACCCAAGGTCCCCAAGGGAAGGGGTATGACAGCACTCTGCATCTTTCTTTGTTGGGATTGCTTTGGCCTTCTGTTGTGAGTGAAGGAGATTTCGATTAAGCGGGGGAAGGAAACCGAGCCAAGTAGTTCATTTCGAAAGCCCTTGGTCCAGTGCTTGGGCGCCGATGCAGAATAAAAGGAAGCGGCGCAGTATTGGTGCCTGGGGCAATAGGAAAAGGCGTAAGCGCGGCGATCTTGACGAATAGGTTATTTTTTGGAAGCAGGCGAAAAAGGCCCATTTCCTTATTCTAAGAGTTATCTATCGCTCCGGGAAGATGCTCTTTTCAAATTGAAAGGAAGAAGAAGTGATTCGAGGAAAAATCGATGGCATCGCTTTTGCTCTTCCCACCGGTCTCTTTTCCGCTCTTGGTGGGTTGGGTATTAGAAAGAGGCCTCAGCCTAGAAGAGAGTTCAGTGATCCATTAGCAGCTCTGGCTCACAGCTTAAATCGGAACTAGCTTTCGAACCAGATATTCGCTACGCCCCTCTTCCCCTGAAGCTGCGAGAGTGACTAGAGAAATGGTAAGTCAGTCTCATTCTATTCCCTGAAAGAGTACCCTCCGGCTCAGGGCAGGTGCTGAAAGCAAGAAAGAGTTTGTTTATCTTATAGTAAGAGAGAGATTGTGATAACAAAACTGCGATTCAGGGATTATAAGATTAGAATAGAAAGTACTCGAAGCTTGAACCCACGAGAAAGAAGGAAGCGGCAAGGAGAGTTCGTTTGCACTAATCTATTGACTATCCCCCAATCCCCGATCTACGAATAAAAGGAAAGATCGGACAGGTATTCACTCCCATTATTGATAGAAGAGACCAGAAAGGAAAGGGAAGAGAATAGAGTCGTGGACAGGGATCCGGATCTAAGAGTTCTCCTTCCTTGTGTAAAAGTGTAAAGCTCTCGTACTACTTTTTGTATACCTGGAGATTCTTTTCGAGTTGTTTTTCTTTGTAATCGTAGAGAGATTGACTAGTTGACTAGGTTGAAAGATAGGTACGAGATAACCCGGGAAGGCTTATTTACCGACTAGCCATTCTATCTGATAGTTCTACTAGCGAAGGGTTGACAGAACTAAAAGCGCACATGCATGAGCATGAGATTGATGCCCTGATGGCAGGAAGACCAGCTTCGCTTCTTGAGCTTACTTGGTCACCAATAGCTTCTAGGGTTAGAAATGTTCGAAGAACACCAAACCAATCTCGACAAAAGAAAGAAAGTGTAGGAGCTAGTCTCTTCGCAAATGATTCATTCGTGGACAGGCTAGATAAGCCGTAACTATTCTCTTACAAAATTAACGATGCTCTTCGATGCGCGAGTATAAACCGAGTCTCTGTTCGGGTCTCTTCTTTCATGGCTCTTCTCTCTTAGAGCCTTGTAAATATACTTCCTTCTTTCTTTTTTTTTCCATTTTTTCAGGTCTCTTTCATGCTGGAATTTCTCCTCCTGATAAAATGAAATACTTTTTTCTTATTGGATCTATTTTTTTTAATTTTAGTCGAGGAAAAGAAATGAAAGGTAGAAGCATGTCGACGCGTGAAATCAATTATAAAGTAGATTCCTGCGTGATTGGCTGGAAGACGAATTCTCCTTCCCGAGGTTCAGTTCAGGTTTAGCTCTTCCATCAAACCATGGAAGACTGGCTTAATCCATTTCTCTTATTAATGTGATTTGAATTTAGCAGCATTGGCCGTAGAATCCAATATTGAGGGTGACTGACCACTAGATCTGTCGATCGAGACCTTGGTCTTCCTGCAGTGCTACAGCCTTTTGACTCTCTATGGGTTTCGGGCTAACGCCCTAAATCCTCCAACGGTGAGACTGAGTGTATTACTTTACTTTCTCTTAAGACTAAAGGGGTACGTAAAGTAGAGGTCCCTCAACTATCTCTAAAGACTTTTCTGGGTGACCAAGACATAGACTAAGATTCCTTTGTATCCGGGCGCTTACCTCGCTTGTTAGGGATCGATGCTTCGCCTCATCCGTGCTCATTGGAAACCTTGACTCTTCAATAGATTCATCTTAACTTAAGAAAGTAGTACTTTCTGTTTGCCTTCCCGTCTTTTCTCAGCGGATCAGCCACATACTCCGAAGTAACGTTAGTTACGGGAACGTAGCTATTTTTTGGTCAGGTTTTCTGGGGGGTTGGTTCCTCTACTAGAGTAGGTTCCGAACGCCTCACTTCTCTTACTTTCGGTGCTTATTTTCAATCATAAGATGGTCACCCGCCCTAAGCAACATTCGGTTCACTATAGATATCTCGAGAACTTATCTTCTTTACTAGGATAGCACTCTTCCTTCTCAAGGATTTGCCTTTTCTTCACTTCTCCCCGCGCTGCTCAAGAATCATTCTGGTATCTACTATTCTTTCTATTCTTTCCGAACCTGGGGCTTCGCTTGCTCGCCCACTTATCCATGCGTTCTTTGCTAGACAGCATAGCATCTTTTTGTTTTCTTCCACTTCCAAGAAAGACTTGAGTGAATTAACCATTCGCTTACTCTTGTAGATCGCTCTCCTCGCTTTGTTTGTTATTAGAAATCTTTCTTACTTGGGTAGCCGGATCTTGATAATTAGAATGGGCAAAGCTCCCCCTTTCTTTGGTGATGAAGTTGGGCCGTCTTTCTTATGTCAATTCTGGGTCAACCATATTCCCATCCTTGTCTTTCTCGATGCGATTCTGTTGTGTGCGTGTTCACTATTGAAAGGACAGGATCAGTATGACCTCTGGCTCAAGATTCTGCCCATCAAGTTGAGTTTCAATCAGACTTGAGAAGTAGTCTGGGGCCGCTTTTGTAAGCCAGAAGTTGTAGCTAAGCGTGTGCATCGGAGTAACCCAGAAGGAGATGGTGGATGGGAAGGAATATGCTCGTTCTTTAAGTAGGTCGGCGAAGACGTGCTCAGAATAGAATGACTTTCCTGTCGGTCAATCGACTAGGACTTTTCTTGCAGTTACTTGCTTTAGCGCTTTAGTTAGCTCAAAAGAGAGATACTCGTTAATACAGCATCTCGACGTTCTTAGGCGGGGGCAGGATTCGAACCTGCAGTCTTCAGATTATGAGCCCGAGAAGTTAACCATTACTCTACCCCGCTTCTTACCCTTATCCTTATCCTCCTGAATCCACCTTGGTCCTTCGTGCGTAGTGGTCTTCTTCTTGGACATAATCCGGGCGGGAAGCCTCCGGTCCGGTAGGGGTCTTGTCTTTCTCTTTCATACGACTCGCACGCATGTGTTAAGCATGTAGGTTTTGATCTTAGCGCTTTTTCTCTTCTTTCTTTTCTTTGGATCCTGAGACTTCTATTGTACCCACGGTGCGGTACACTGAACACCAACCAAATCTCGAAAAAAGTGGATTAATTTAAGTACGCGCAACTACACCTGTGAACTGGGAGGGACGGAATCGTAGCTACTCGGGTAGCCTGAATCTACGCTACCAGCTTTCTTCTCTTATGAAATTTCCGCTTCGCCCTTTTCAGGGGAGCAGGACAGAGAGCCTAAGGGACAGAGAAGGAAAGAGGGCGTAGGCTTGAGCTCGAAAGAAAGAATAAGAAACAAGGTGCTCTATCAGCAGATAGAAAAAAACCTTAGCTTACATGACTGAACAGATGCGATGCTTTAAGGACGGGCGGGATGCGCCGCTGCTTCCCCTGCTAACAAAAGTCAATAAAAAGTCAAGCTCACGCTTTCTTCCTTTACCACCCATGCTCACATGCAGGAACTTGATTGACATATAGAAGTTGGGTGCCTAAGTTAAGTGTGCTACGCTTTCAACAGCACTGAATTGACTTAGTCGACTCGGAAAAGCTCGGTTCGTGAAAGCGCAGTTCGCTCACTTAACTACGCACAATGGTTGTCCTATCGGCCCGTCAACTTCGCTTCGTCGACCCTCTTTGACGACTTACTAAAAGATTCGACACGTCTTAACTCAGCCTATCGTCTCATAACGAGGAAAGCAGCTAAGATAGCAATCGAGTCCATGTCCATAAAAGGTAGCGGTGCAAGGCCGTTCGTCAAAATTCCATTCCAAGGATCATCTGGAAGTCGTCCATTGGAATGGCCATAAACGTAGCCTTTCCAGCCCCTGTTCCAATCCGAAGGTAAACGCCCTAACAACCGATTCTCCGAATACTTGATCATTCGGTCGGCGAGGAAAAAGAAGAACTCTATGGAAAGAGAGGCTTATTCTCATCGGGAGAGAATGAGTGCTTCCTTATATCCAAACAAGCTTTACTATTTATTCCTTTTCCACCGACCGCTGGAACTGATCCTTCTGACTTATGTGTCATATTGTCGGGTCGGCTACCTCATCTCTCTTATCATGGAATCTTCTTATACGTTGATACACTAATTGGACAAAGAGAGGCAGGCAGGCAGGTAAGGTCTCCTTCTGGGATGAATCCTTCTTCCTATTGCTATTGCTTTGGTCCGCTTGTGACTTGTATGGAGAGGCTGCTACGATGTGGCAAGATGAAACTGACCATGCGTGACTTCGATCTAGTAGGGGCAGTCCCTGTGTTCGTTCAATGCTTTGCCGGTCAAACAAAAAATATGCATTTTTATATTATAGTAGTACAGCTGACTTCACACTAAGAAAATCTCGATTCATTAAAATAAACATCTTTCATTGCGCTAGGTTCTTTGCCAGCTAGCTTTTACGCTTTGGTTCAGCTACTCTTCTTTCTGTGATGCTCTTACTCCGACCTCCCAACTTCTTCGTTGGTATCTTCTGTTCCCTTCTCTTCTATCCAAGAGCTTCCATTCCAGTACGGGTACTACACACATCTTCTCGTCCTTTGACGTTGCTATTACATACGTTAAGGTAAACTACTCGCCAGTTAGTTAGGTAGGGGGCGCGCTATAACAATAAGCAAGGAGTAGCTCTTTCCCACTCTCTGACCTTCCTTACATGTCTATCTGTCTGTTCTTCTTGACTCTCTCTTTCTTGCCTTTGTTAGTGTTGTCTCGAAAGGGAGAGTGAAGCGGGTTCAAGCTAGAAGAAATTACTTTCTATAAAGAAGGTAAAGGAAGGTTCGATGGAATTCAAGCTCATGACATGTCTCGTTTGATCGATCATAGACTATCTCAAAAGAGAGGAGTCTTCAAATAGATGGCTACCCCAATGCCAAACCTTCATTCCCTCCTAGAAGAGAATCCATCTCGGTAGGGACGTAGAAGATGGCAGAGCTATCAAGAATGAAAAGAGATCATCCCAACACAACAGGTGACCGGGAAACAGGTTCGATAGAATGGAATGGTCCAGCAAACTGAACGAAGTCCTATCTTCACTAAAGAAGAATTTTGTCCTAACAGAAGTCTCCGTCAAGCCTCTCCCCACTATTTGTTTTTATTGTGTGCAGAGACACTCTCATCACTGATTAGAAAGGAAGAGGGGTGATCCCCGAAGGGCAGAACAATATTAGAAAGTGTCTATGACGATTTAGATGAAAAGGCAAGTCGGGTTTCACCACATATGTGTGGTACCTGGCCCCGCGCAAACGTAGACTCACTCTTAAAGAGCGGTTTCCGTACTTATTCATCACTGCCATAGTTCCTATTGTATTGGGTAGGTCCCCTTACCATTTTAAGTGAAATAGGGGAAGGATCAAGTGAACTATGGAAAAAGCGTTTTGAAAATTCAATGGTCCCGTTGCCCAAATCTTGACCCCTAACTAACCCAGCAGCATATCAAAATAGCATTCTGCTTCCTTCTTGTCGGCGATAACAATATCATCACCCAAGAGAGCATAGTTTGTACACTTTCTCTCGAGGTATACCTCGTCCGCAGCTAACCACACCAGAAAATGGTGAGATAGTGCGAATACTGGCCCAAGACGACATATATCCGAGAGGTTGGCCTGTGGCCTGTTATAAAACATACAGTGGACCCTTTTTTACTTTACAAAGGGTACATCGAACATAGTGCCATTGATGGTTAATGCCCAACAATAGCCAAGCCTCTCTCCGAACACGGTTGTCATCATCTTAGACATAACTTGCAGCGGCCAACGGTCTGTTGCTGATTATTACGAGAAAGAATCCATGCTCCCAAGGTCAAGGGGAGCAAGTTGATTAAAGGTACCATCCACGGCTCTTTAACACAGCTGCTGCCCATTGGTGGCCGTAAAAGCCAAAGACCGATCTAGTTCCCGATGGCGAATATAAGGCCTTTTCCGCCTCCCTCAATGGACTGACCTAGTCGCCCTTCGGAGTATCCCGGATCGGCACTAGATATCATACCCAATGAACACCTAACCTTCTATTACTCCTCCTTTCTAGAGAGATAGGCAATAAAGAGAAATCGTTTGCCCTAATGATGACATCGGCTATTGGAGTGACGCCGAGGCAGAGGGAAAATGGATCTGTGCCTGAGTCAACTCATCCGGATTCTGAGCGTTCTTCGGACCATAGAACAAACTCTATTCTCGCGGAACTTTAGTTTAGAGTTTAGCACCGCGGGCGGAGCATAAGGCTTCCAATCGCTCTCTGTCTATTCCCGTGACAGTGAGACGCACTTGTTTTTGTATGGATCTTACTAGCGAAAAGGCACTGAAAGTGTTGCGCCTTCTTTCTTCTTTCCAATTTTCTTTCGGGAGGGAAACAAAAAACACTTGAAAGCGATCGATCTCGATTGAGTTGACAAGTCATCGCCAGCTTTTATCTAAAAAATGCAATGATCTATTCCACCAGCCAAGCATAGATAAAAGATATACGCGCTTCTTCTTCATATCATAAAAGAGCGCTCCGACCGTCAAGCGGGCAAATGCTTGGCTTGGTAGGTTCCAGTGAACCTTTAGTCAGAGAACTGGATTGGCTTAGAGTGAAGTTTACCGTAGTAGAAAAGAGGAGCATTCGGTGGAACCGGTACAGAAATGGTTCCCATTCGACTTGGGAATTCCGTCTCTGGCTCGTGGGTTTAGCCAATGATGCTTCCTTTCTCAGCTCCTTCGGAAAAATAACCTCAAGTCCTTGTCATGATCGCGCACTCAAGCTAAACGCTATTTGCGATCGAACTATAACAGTTCCGATGAACCTCCCATTCCGTTGTCGTCCTTCTTCTTCTTGCATTGATTTTCATTGTAAACTGAGCTTGTCGATCAAACTGTGGCTTACGTCGGACCGTACCCTAATTTATTCACTTCCTCACAACCAAGCCCTTCGAGTCTTTGTCCTGAAAACAGTTCCTTCTTCGCATCTCTCCAGTGAGAAGGATTTGGTCTCATCTCTTCCTGGAAAGCCTAAACCCTCACTCTTCCAATCCTTCCTCGGACATCAATCCCGGTAAAAGAAATAGTGTAAGTAAGAAGAAGACCGGTTAGGATCACACTAGTCCTGGCTGGCCTATTATGAAGTCTTTTCCCTCAGAACAAGACAAAAACTGGCTTGCAGGTATAGCTTGGCTTAGGAATATATCCCCACACAACTATTAGCATGCCCCGGACGAGACACCAACTCTTTCAAAGGTGGGATTCCCAACCCCCTATTCAGATTAGCCTAACATTCTCATTCTCGGAAAAGGAGATCAACATCATCACTTTCAACTAGGGTTGCATTCCAACGCGGGAAGGAACAACAAGCTCTTCTTTCCTTTCTCCTCAGCTCGATGGGCAGGCTTCCGGAAAGACCAGATGAAGATAGCGGATATTGATTACAAAATTCCTTAATCGCTTAGACAACCTTCTAACTCGCTGCAAGGAGAGACTGGGAAGCGTGACTATTCTGAAGTAAGAGGTATCGAGAGTAGCTAGAGCCAGAGGCTTATAACATAGAAGACATAGAAGAATGGATGGATGCCCGGTCTGTTTCTCTCGAAGTAAACTCTTGTAATAGAAAGAATCTCTCGCTGGTCTAGCTCCTAAAGCTAAAGAAGTAGGGCGATCAGTCGAATCAGAACCTAAAGGTCTGGAAAATTTCCTTGAATCTGAAAGCGATGGCAGCTAGTCAGCTTAACCTGCCTGTCCGTGGAAAGAAGGATAGTTGGTTAAGGGGGACGCCCAGAGTCGAAGTCGTGTAACCGTGTAACTAAGCACATAACGTATAGGATAACTAGAAAGGCTTGTATGGCTGAGTTGAGTGGAGGGGCTAAGCGCTGTTGCATATTCTAATTAGCCCTTCTTCTCTTCCCGCTTCCCCTCCGTACTGTATGTAGGGAACACCGCCTCAGAAGGTATTTGATCTGTATTTCCATTTCCAATACTCCTGTGTTAAGGAGTTTCCCTGAAAGCTATGCTATGCCTTTTTACCTCTCCCTATCCCTATACGCTGGCTGTATCGAGTGTATCGTCCATGTACGTCTAAAGTAGGAGCACCTAAAGCTATGATATCCGTAATTACATGCATCTCCTTTTTTGAAGTTTGAAGAAAGGGGCGTCCAGGACATCTTGTAAAAGAAAAGCTAATGCATCGGTTAAAACCAGAGTGGGAGAATAAGCTAAGCTTTCTTTAACGTTAAGTTTACTAGGAACCTTTTCAAAGTTTGAGTTCTGAGAAGATAAGCTTCAATCCTAAGAGCTAGGAGTTATCTATTTAACTGAACTGCATCTCGTGCTAACAGCTATGAATGCTAACCCAATCAAGCAATCCCAGCAAGGTTGTAGAGGGAAAGGAAGTGAGTTATTATAGCTACAAGGGCAATCAACTGCCTGAAAGGCATAGGCTGGCTGCAGAGCTTAATCCCAGATATAAACGCTACGATTCACTCTGTTAGAAGGAGCTCCCGTTGCTGCTTGCTTGCCCTTTCCTCCTACTCGTATTAATGATCGAAAGTCCTATATAAGCGAAAGTCTATCTTTTCTAAATCTACCTTTGTTGCCCTCTATGAAGTGAATGAAGTAACCCATGAGTATGGGGCACGAACGCCAGGAAGTGGCCCTAGCGTTAGGGGTCAAAGAAAGAGCACTAGTTGCCTTGAAAAGACTCTCTTTCCCTGACTACTATTACTCTCATTCATTCCGAAGAAAGAAAGACACATTCAACTGTGCTTTCGACGCTCCAGAAGTGAACTGAATTGCCTTAGTTAGGCTAGAAGCGGATAGAAAGTAATATTACGGGAAGGATGAAGCAAGGAAGGGAAAGTTTGACCAACCCCATCTCATAAAATGAGGGCGAAAATCAGTGCACCTCGGGCTTTTCCCCACAGGCTGAGGAAAAGAAGAGGGACACTAAGAGATAGATAGAGAGTCTACAGTCTTAGAATAGTAATTTACCTTGATACATGCACCCGTTGGAGCCAAATAGCAGGTTCAGTTTTTTTCTGAGACTGGATGAGATGTACGGTATTCACTACACGAGATGGCGTGCAAGTCTTCACTATAACCCTTTCCCACTCAGGCAATAGCCTCTGACCAAAGCCGCCTATGGCGAAAATACGTCGTTTGCCACCACCTTCACAACTCTGACCTAGTCGGCCACCTGCCTCCCCGATCGCTGCTGCTTCCGCGTCTAACTGCGGATCTTCTGACTCCCCCAGAAGGATAGGCATAATCATATTCATTTTAAGGCTAGCTCTTGCCTATCGACTACGCTTGCTGGGTGTTCACCCCTACGGCACTATTCTATTCCCAACCCTTTCTTCCTGCTTAGCTTCGCAGGAATGCTTTCTTGCTTCCCCAGGTAGAGTCACAAAGAAACTTTCTTTCCGGGGCGAAGGGCTTTAGCGAGCTACTCCTATCATCTCTTTGGCTTTTAAGATCTCTTATCTACGTTCAAAGAAAATGAATTTCTATAGCATCAAACTTTTTTGAAAGGATAGCCCATTCTGCATTCTAGTGTGTAGCAAGCAGTGAAGTCCTTCTCTGACTTTTTCTACTGGTGAACGCTAGGCAGGAAGAGACCTTATAGCACCCAGAGGCGAGTTAAGGAAGTCAACTGGAAGTAGCTAGATATATAGGTAGTGTTCGCTTCTTAGGCATATAGAACGTCTTCCTTCTGATGCCTACCCCAGGGCATATCGTATCGTATAAGTTAAGTCCTATGGAATCTCTTTTTTAAAGGTGAGAAACTTCCGTATCTTATTAGCTTAGTAAGCTTCAGCATCATCACTAAGCGGCATTGTAGCAAGTAGAGAAGATAGCTTTGGTAAAGGAAGGAAGGCTATGGCTAAAGCACTAGTAGTAGATCTGATAGCTATGTCCCTAGTAACAGATTGTTTTCTTCTTGTTCTTTGCCATAACGCCCATTCTGGGACGAGTTGGAAAAAGAATTCCTAACCTAAACCTAGTCCCATTCCAAGACTACACTTTCTTTTCTTGGTCTGGATCTATCTCTTTTGTTTTGAATCCCCTGCCTACTAGGATACCTGGCTTGCCCCCTGTTGCTATGTTTCGCCAAGGTTCAATCTCAACTTTTCTGACCTTTTCGAATAGAAGAAAAAAAAAAGCTATTTTAATTCCGGGGTAGGTAGAGGCTTTGTTTACTACGCGTACCAGCCTTAGCGCAATGAAACTGCTAATCAAATAGAGGATTCAACTAAAAGCGAGTCAAGGGCTTTAGCGGAGAGCTACGTATTCTTTGCGAAAGAAGATGCCAAAGAGCCAGGCCGGTCAGTCAGTCAAGCTAGACATCTAGACTCTCCCCTCTTCCTTACGTCGAGTCTCTTTACCCCTAATAACATTTTTCGATTCAACTACAAGAAACTCCACTTCGCCAGGGTCGATATAATTGAGCTCGACTGAAAGGAGAACTCCCGTTGGTAAATGCATCCTCTCCTGCTAGTAGACCCTTTGCTTAGCCAATTACGTTACGGTTGACGAAGTTCAGACTCTTGACTTAAGGATGAATTTTCCAAGAGGGTAAGCAAAAGACAAAAACTTTAAGCAAGCACTCCCCTCTTCAAACCCTTGTGTCAGCGTGGAACAAAACAAGCAAGCTGCTACAATGAATGAATAATCTGAGTTTACATCGTCCGGTGGAAGAAAAGGAAAAGGAGAAGCTGCTCGACGAGCGGTTATTAAGCAAAGCATCAGAAGATAAATCAGAAACTAAATATTCTATAATTGCTTCCCTATATTAAAAAAATTCTTTCTTCCTTTCGAGGCATACTCATCTTTATCGATATCCCCTTTCTCTTAGTCCCAGAACTGACTCAATAGGAACCGAACTCTTACCTTATCTGGTATGAACCAGTAAGCGAAAGAGAAGGGCGAAAACCGATCGAACTCTAAAGTCAAGCTTTTCACTTCATTCTTCAAGCTCTTGAACATGGGTTGAGTTCATACATTATGAATGCTTATCTATTCAAGATATACTACCAATTCCTTTGAAGTTACTACCACTACCGAATACCGAAGCAGGCTTGCTCCTTCAAAATAAGGTGGCTAAGACAAACAAGACAGGGGGCCTATTCCAATAACTTAACTGGCAGTCGGGCTCTATTATGCCTATTCAACATATTACGATTGTGATACAATTCCATTGCCTGCTTTTATTCATGTTCGTGCTTACTTGTATGCCGGAACTTCAAGGTCAATAAATAAGGACTCCTATCCTAGAAACTCGGTCTGCTTGCTCCTACAAAAGCTCATACGGTGTGTCTCCTATCCCGATACGAGTTATCTTCTGACCGTTCCCTCGTGCTTGTTTCAGGAAGCACTTCAGACGAAGATTAATGAGGCTCAGCAGGCTTATAAAGTACTCCAAGACCACGTTACTAGCGTTGAACAGGCGAGGGCTCGAGCTGAGGCTGACAAAAGCTGTGACAGCGGGCCGTCTCTGCGAATAAAGATAGAGACATGGATAGGAAGAAGGTGCTTCTACGAAACAAATCTCCAAGCCTTTCTTTATTGATGAAACATATAGATCATGTAAGGAACGCCATAATCACCTAACAGCTGCGCTCTCTAGAGAGAAGAAGTACACATAGTTGCCAAGTTGGGAAATCGCGTGTATCCGCTCTATTGTCGACACAATCTTTGTTTGATCCAAGTAATTTCTCTATAAGAAAAAGTCAAAGAATAAGAGAGAGTACTTTCTCGCCTTATCAAATGAAGCCAAAAAGACGGGCTTTTCATGGAAGGCAGAATTCACAGCTGAGTGAATTTCTTCTCGGTATCAATGCACTAATTCCTAGCTACCTTCCTCTTTCTTTATTCAATTTCTAGTTAGCCTTTTGGACAGGGCTATAATAAAATAAAGAATGAAAAGCATCCCTTCTTCTGTTCTCCTTCGAGACGTGCCTAAGCTCAGTCTTTGTCTTGCTGAATGCTAGATTTCTAAACAAGAAGGTGAAGGGAGAATCACTCAATGGAAAGAATAAAAGAGCTCCAACAAGGTCTACAATCAGACTAGTCAATTTCCTCAGAAGCTAGAACTATGAGTTCCACATAGCCATGAACCTCTCCCGTGAAAACGCTAGTGGCTCTGCCCTAGGAAGAGCTGATCTTTCTGCATTCCTAACTCACTCGACCTAGCTACACTCTCATTCACATAGGACCCCTCTTTTTTAAGTTTCCAGGGCTTCTGTTGTGAACCCGATTCTAGTTCTAGATGCTCCCTCACAGACTCCAGTCAGAAGCGCTAATACGCGAAAATGAGTCTATTCTGCATTCTAACAAACTCAGGCTACTACTTTCCTTTAGTTCGTTTCTTGTGTTAGAACAGACGGAAGAGAACCAAGTACTAGGATACTTGTCTTCTGGGGACCTTCTTTCGGATTCACTGAATTGCTCTTTTCCTCTTTCACCAACAATCTAGATAGAAAGAAGTCAGTCATCCTCTAGCCCATGGATTCTCACGGATCGTTGCGGATGGGGTACTATCCTTTCCTAGGACCTTTGCTTACCATATTCTCGCTGAGCTATATTTATTTCTTTTTAGACTTCTATATGATCCAGAGAATGGTCTCCCTTGAGTCCTTCTACAGTCTTGAAGCTAGAATCAATCCCTAGATTTAATATTTTTTAGGGAGAAAGTCGGATACACTCTTTTTATTGGATTGGCTGACTAAAGCGAGAAGAAGAAGTCAGTGCTCATTCAAGTCTAGTACATTTATAGATTGAGAGCATTAGGAACTCGGATTTTTCCGCAAGTCGTTCGCTCACAGATAGAAGATACTGGAAGGTTAAGGGCTTTTATTTTAAGAAAGGAGTGGATTTCGAATCCTTTCTGGACCTGACTCTGAAGTAGGGCTCCCCCTATCGGGTACGTATCTGTCCACTGACTTTCTTCTCGGAACTTGGAAAAGTCTTCTCCTTGTTAGAGTTCTTTCTGAGAGTTTGGAGTTTCCTGAGAAAGAGGAATTCAGTCGACTGGATAGCGCATTTCTCCTTCTATCTAGCTATACTTCTTGAGCTAAAATTCACAAGACTAATGGATAAGTGAAGGCACTGAGAATAAGCCACTAGGGTACTGCTCCAAATGTGAGAATGAAGGGTTTCTTGGACCCTGGGACATATTGGATGGTTTCGAGCTGTCTATCGAGTTGGAGTGAGAGATAGGAGTTTTAAAGACCTAAAGAGGTAGGATAGTAAATTGCTTTGGAGAAGAGAGTAGGCAGATTGTGAGATCCCAGACGAGGCTACTCCTTTGCTCTTCATGTGCTAAGTCCTTAATTTCTTTCTAAGACCAGCAGGACGACGAAATAGGTGGTTTGTGAGGCAACATCATATGCTCTTATTTAAAATATGGAGATACCCGTAGTTCTTTTGCCCCATACCTAGTAGCTACTGAGTAGGCTTCTACAGCCCAATCTCATAATAAGCAAATAGGGTAGACACATCGTAGAAGAAAGGCTAGGAATAGAGAAAGAGCTGGTACTTTCTCTGGGAACTCTCTTCTTATTTAATTTAAGGCTCATGGCTTCCTTGGATGCTCTATGGAGGGATATAAGACTTCTCTATCTCCGTGACTTCTTTACCATGGTACTCTTTCTATGGAGGTAATTGAGTAGACAAAAAGAAAGGCACTAGTTCAAGGTTCCTGGAAAGGTGTAGATGCCTCTGTCTATTGACCTGAACAACTTGTCAACACTCTAGGGCTTACTAATAGCTCTAATTCTAATAAGGTACTTTAAGGAAAATGCTACAGAGGGATTGGATGGATGAAGCCATGACTGAGAAAGTGACTTCCATCTACTTACTTGATATAAGAAAGGTTGATAGAGCTTCAATAGTAAGGAGCCAGCAGAGACTCATTTCAATACATTCTACTAGACCCTTAGAGAGGTACAAGGCTCTCCATTCCCTGTGATAGATAGAGCCAGTAGGACCCTATATGAATCCATTTGTTAGGAGAGCATTGAACCAGAGTCTAGAACGGGACATAGAAACTCCCCAGGTAGAGTATTTGATAAAGCTTGAAGACTCAAAGAAGTATACTCCACTTTGTAAAGGAATCCTACTAGCACGCATACTTCCTTTTCTTCCTATATTATATGTGTCATGGTCATTACTATAGCCTCTTATTAGTGAGTTATGCTGATACTCGGGAAAGCATTCAGTTATCCCCACTCATAGTTCTGGCTCAGGGCAGGTGCTGAAAGCAAGAAAGAGAAGAAGACCACGTGCCAGCCTTAAGCTCAAGGCTCAGTTATTAACTATTAGTAAGTGAGTCTAGCAACGTTCCTCTTTTCAGGACTAAGTCGGAAAGAAGAAGAAAGGCAGACTCCATCAATCAAGGGGTGGGATTGAAACCCCGGAAAGATACGATCCACGAATAGATAGGTTCCCACGTCCCAGGTAGCGCTTAGAAGGCAGTGAAGGAAAGCGTTTCAATTCTTTCGGAGTCCCGCTCAGGGCGAAAAAGACCGAGGGAAAGGGAAATGGCTATCAGTTCTGACTCTATTCCCGAGGGGGAATCAATTGTTTCAGCTCGAGTGAATATGTCGAAAGGTAAATGCTTTTGAAGTTTAATGAATCCGGTTGATGCTTTCTTGTTAAATGCTTGCTTCTTTCTTGGAAAAGAAAGAGGGTTGGAACCAAGGAAGACACAATAGACAGTAGTCGAACGTCGGGTCATAGGGCAGCTAGCCCAATCTGAGTCGCAATAGTAAATCCGTCTTAGCCGAGAAGAGACTACCTTTTAAATTCAATAGATATTTCGAGTTTCCTGAAAAGAGCAGAGACAAGGGATGCTCCTCTTTATAAGAATAAGTCTAAGAATAAGAGGACCAAGAAGAAAATTCTTCCTGGTTGCCATACCATAGTGGCCAGCATGCGCTGACGGGTTCTTCGAAGATCTCATTTCAGGGGTAATCAAGCTCAGCTTAGTCTCTCTCTTTACTTAGCAACTTGTTATAGCTAGAGTTTTGGTCAGTTTGTTAGGAGGGCAACTTCAGTAGTCAATTCCTTCTTTGAAAGATGTTTGCTTAGTAGATATTTTCTCTCTTAGATTTCAACCTCTCGTAGCGTAGACCTTTGAGAAAGAGGCATTCAAAGAACTTCCATAGAGGAGAAAGACGCTGCCTTTGCCCTGTTGAGTGGTTTAGCCTTCCTTCTTTATCATGGTCATTGTTTTAGCTCTTGAGATTGGAATCTCTTCAGTCAGGAATCAAAGACCAACAACTTGCTTTTTGAATCAAACTTTGTTTGCCTCAAGCCCTCTCTTTTAATTTGAATAAGGCGTTCTACTCGCTTTCACCTCTTAGATGTCTGGTAGCGCTTCTTCCCGTTGATAGCGATTCTTCCCTTTCTATAGTTTCATAAGCGGGAAGTTCTCCAGTATGCCCAGGAATGAAGTGAAAATCGATAGGTACTCTTTTTGCTCACACCGGGATATGCGACATAGTCTAGTATGATAGAGCTGATGCTCCTATCCCTACAAGTGAGTCGAGCTGATCAGCGACAGAGACTTTGAAAAGTCAAAGTATACCTACATCTGTCTCTGAGATCCGAGAATAACGTATGCCATAGATATCCGGAAATTGTAATCGATTTAAGGCGTAAGACCTTTTGCCCTTTAATTTAAAAGGGGTTTCCACGAATATTAATGATTGCTCTTCCGGAAAGAGACTCCCCTGGCTATGCTTACGAGTTGACTAGCGGTTTCCGAGTCAAGCCAAAAACTTTATTTATTCCCATTGTACTCGCCTACTATACTGGAACTCCTGGATCCGCAAACGGTCACTCTAACGAATAACGAAGAATATGCTCAAGGGTCTCTCTTTTGCTGATTGAAGCAAGTAGTAAACTTCCTTACCGTGAGGGCCATCGGGCGTTCGGAGAGAATCTCTGCTCTGATTCTGCGACTTCGCCAGAAGATCTGATATGACTGGAATGGCATGCTTCGGGCTGCAAATTGGACGTCAACTTCTCCTTCAGTACTCTGCGCGTATCATATATTTCCTTATAATTGGATGTACGAAAACATAGCGTTTTCACAAATTCTGATTTGATCTAATTCCATATGCTGAAATCCATTCGGGCAGAAACTTTACCAAATCCAGACTCGACCACTGTAACACTAAGCACAAAAGAAGCCAAAAGACTTGGTTTCTCTCAAATCAAATCTCTGTATCAGATCGATCCGCTGACATTGATGCCAAAAAAACCCCTCCTTTCCTTCGCAGGGAAGAATCCAGGGATTGATCTCGATTTTCCCTCTGCTCTAATCACTTAAAAGAACTCCACTCACTAAAAAAGGTAAAGAATCCAATAAAGGGAAACCCTCCATGGCACAGCACAGGTCAGGGTCCGAGACAGAAGAAAGCCCAAAAGCCACTGAGCTTTTGGTGTCATCTCCGCTGGCTCAAGAAAGAACCACCAGAGCTGATTATTTACAGCGAAACTCCAAAAATCTCCTCTAACAGAAAGGCAGATACCTAGAAGATTCTATCATAGGGTTCCCCCCATTATCCTGCTAAATTGTCTTGACTTTGGTTCTATTTCATTTGGGAAGTGAGGGGAATTCCGGCATTAATACGAAGACTCGAAGCCAATTCGTGGGCATTCCTATTTAGAATTAGAATAAAGGAGGACAAGAAAGCCTACTCCCGACAATGAAAGAAAAAAAAGAAATACCGGAAATTATAAATAGACTACTACTATGGTAAGAGCTCACTGGAATGTCATGCCTAGAAAGAGGTCAATGTTCAATTTGGGCTAGGAAAGGAGAATCCGAGATTGTATAACTAGATCTAACTATAATAGTTAGTTATGGTTTTTTGAGGTCGAGTTGGAAATAGAGGGAGCCGTCTACCTCTTCGAAGGATAAAAGAGTCCCGATTGTCGCTTGTCCTGGGAAGGAAGCTTCTTTTGTTACTGAGCTGCTACAGACTTCGATCAAGGAAAGCTGTCCAATTACGCATCAATCTAAAAAGTAGCATTTTCCCGCGCGTCATCAACAGTAAAGTCAGTGTCTATAGCCGCTGCATCTTTTTTCTTTTTGTTATTGTATTTACTGATTGGTTTAAGGCTGTCCTAGGAGTAGGGAATTACGGTCAATCAAACCAGTTCATGAATGAATGGCAATGGAGCACGAACGGTTAAGAGGTTAGTTCCAGATTTCGTGAGTTCTATTCGCATTTCGTTTTACTTTTTCTTTGAAGAAGGGAAAGGAAGTGACAATCAGTGTCGTGTGGGTCAAGCCAGCTGTTCTCAATCGCTCTTTCCAATTTCTATGGCTACATACTTTGCTTTGAATTGGTCTCTTCTAAGGAGGCCTTTTTCCGGGTAAATGTCAGAGATAAGAGATAGCCGTAGTATCTTAATCCTTTTTCCTGCAAGGGGGTGGGAGAGAGTGCCCCATAAACCATCGAGTGGAAGTACTTTTTTTCCCCTTTCCTTAGACCGAGACGAATACATCGAGAATCCAATGTGCAATTCATTTTGATGAGATAGATTCAGAGTGATCTGAAAAGCGGGAAAGAAATCTCTCTCTATTACTACGAATAAGATTTTGATCTTCTAAACTTAAACAAAGTAAGCATAAAGTTAGATTGGTTTGTGACATGGGTTGACTCTGATAGGAGGCTTTGAGATTGTGGGCTAGTCTGAATCCTAGATGCAAGCTGATTAGGTTGATAAAGGGGTCTCTTGTGAGACATCTTTGAAGCACTGCATCTTTGTAGCTTAAAAGAAAGAGAAAGACAACGAAGTGGGAAGATTTCCCAAGCTTAGGACTCTTATCAATGGGCACTAGAGGGAGGCGCTAACATGCAAAAAAGCCTCCTTTCGGGTGTTTTTTCGGGAAGAGCACAGGAATGACTACAGAGAAGACTGAAAACTTCCATCAAGAATAGGCGGCTATAGCACGGTTCTCAATAGAAAGTGTTGTCAATGAGATAACGTCTGTAATCCATGGCCTTTTCTTCTCTCTCCTTCGCTCGGGGGAGACGGGGTGATGTTGTTTAATTGTGGTTGCCTGCCTCATTATATTATAGGCGGAAGGCTTCGTTTGACCTAGGTTGATAACCATATTAGTACCGGGGCAGTTGGACTATCTAGTAATGGAAAAATTCTTCCTTTTACTCCTTTCTGCTTATGCTCCTAGGTGTTGGGCTCCCGGTCAAATAGGGGAGTCTTATTCGCAGCTTTTCTCTAGTTTCTTTGTTTGAGGCTCTCTTCAAACCCTTCAGCGTGGAGCAAATCAAGCAAGGCAAGTTCGATTTCAAGCCTTCCCGATCAATTGTGAGTGGACTGGAGCTTGAGATAGCCCTTTTAGAGCTAGCTGTTGACTTTCTGAGATAGAGCTAGTATTTTGGGTTAGCCAGATAGACCGAACTGTGATACTTAACAGAATCATTGATTTATTAGGTTGTTCGAGTTGTTCTTGAATTAGTACTTTTCTCTCCTGATCTAAGGGTAGTTCTAGCAAGGTTGAAGCATTCCATTACATACAAGGTGCTAACACGGATGAATCTGGTAGAGAGAAAGAGGATCTTTCCCTCCGCTTTTTGTAAAACCTTGCTTACGTAGCCTTGCCTTGAAGTGAAGCTCGATCGCAGGCAGGTTTAACGGCTCAAGCTCTATCCTCGATTCCAACGGTCTAACGGAGATGGGATTTTGCGGAACATCTTTAGAGATAGAATCTCTCTCTGTCTAGTTCTACAAGGAAATGGGCGCACTGAATCCTTCTATTATTTCTTAATAAAAATAATTAATACTATTTTTATTAAGAAATAGAGTGACGACTGCAGCTACATTCTTTTAAAAGAATGTTCTCGCTATTGTAGATTTTCGAATTCATGGAAAATGGTGCTTTGTTCACACCTATGTTGATCTACCGCTGCTTTACACGCCCTTGATAGACGCATTTAACCAGAAAGAGATAGACGGGCAGAAGATCAATGAAAAAGACTTGCTAGCTTTTCGGCATACCGAAACAAAAGACGCCAGGGATTGGGCTGATTGACCCCAGGTTCCGGGACGAGAATCAGGTAAACAGTTGAAGTACCAAAGAGCGGTCCCAAGGGACGGAAGAAAGGAAGCAAACTAAGATTCCTAAGAGCTGTTTCCTACTAGCAGCAGGAAAAAGAAGAGATATAACAAAGGAGATCAGACAGCACCTGACCCTCTGTCTTTGGTAGGCAGAAGAGAAGCTTTCTCAGATTCCTCATCTCTTGAGCTTTCCCCGGTTGACGTTGAAGCCAAAGAAACGGGGGGAAGGGCACAACCAGTAGTTCCCACACCCATTCCCATTCAATGATTGATTCGAATAGCTAAGCGAAGGCTGAATTGAATGGACGAGTAAGGATGGGAATACGAGCTCCTTCATCTCAGCTTGTGAGGGAAAGACGGCGATAGCGGATTCAGCATGGGAAGGTAGAACATGGATCTCGGTGTCCGGTCATCACGAAAGGAAGGACGCTTCGCTTGTCGGTTCGGATTGCTTCATCAGAGACACGGTCTAGAGAAGGAAGGTGTCATCCGTCGTCCGGTCTCCTTTGATTTGAATTTGATGCTCACTCCACTTTGAACTGAACTAATGTCGTATGTTAACGAGTCTGTCTGTGCACGTACTCTTTCTTTCTCCTGGGCCCCTCTGGGGAAATCCTTTGCTGACTGCGGGCACCCTACTGGTCGAGTGGTTTTATCCCGATCCATAGTATGTTTCGACAGATGATTGATGAGAATGCGAGCACCTATGATCTTATGAAGCAGACGTTTTTTCCGTTTAGGTGCTTTCCCTGGTCTTTGCTACCGGGCAGGTGACTACGCTCGTTGCTTAGCCGAAAAAACTGCTAAAACTTAATGCGGCTTGGAAGACTCTTCGCTAACGAGGCAGCTATTACAGAGGAAGAATAAGAGGGAGGGGTACCAAGGAGACAAAGACAACTATGTAAGGCTTAGACCGTCGCGTATACTGCTTCTCTTTTTGGTAGTTTTCTCTTCCAGCACTACTTGTAGCTACCTATCCCTACAACTACTAAACGCTATGAAAGTCATATAACTGCTCTATAGCTATAAAACGTCCTCCTCCTATACGATATTATATAGAAAGCAGCTAGAAAAGCCATACAACTGCTATGCCTGCAATGAACCTGCTATGAAAACGATACACCTGCTCTACTGACCTGTGGCTCTACCATTTTTAGAGAAGAAAGAAGTCACAACACAAACACAAAGGAAAACTTAAAAGAACAACTACTTGATAAGGTGTTGTAAGAGACAATACAAAGTAATACAGCAGTTATTCCAGTAACACACCAGCTATGCTATGAAAGTGGCCAACATTCGCTGAGTTGGCCGACAAGTTCATCAAGCAGTTCTGCTACAACATCGATGTCGTGCCCACTCGCCCTATAGAATGAATTGTTGGAGGCTTTACTTGACGAGTAGACCGTCAGTTACCCAATGAATCATTTGCAACATACGTGGGAAGGTTAATGGCCCTAGCAGCTAAAGTGAAAGTGATGCCTCCATGAAAATTATCAGACAGATATGGTTCTAAAGACCGCTAGTAACCCCCTGGTAAGTTACATCCTTTTAAGGTAAGGAACTTTTTTTTTTTTTAATATTTCATCTGCAACGAAGATTGTTCTTGCAACCGATAGATGATATTTTTCAAAAGCCTTTATTCTCCTGTTTCAAATGCTCGACTCGTTCCCAAATCAACTACTGAATTAGCTTTCCCTGCTTGAAGTCGATAACTGGGAGTAGTCCCCTGCTCTATAATCCGATCTAGGTGGTCCCTCATCGAGGAAAGTAGCATGCAATGAAACTTCCTCTCAGCCGACCATGCCCTAATCTAGATTCCCTTTTTTGGTAGCCCGGGGCACTTCGAATGATTATGGTTCTCATCGACTGGATGTACTGAGACGCTCAACTACTTTAGTTTAGTCGATTATTACGAAAAGTCTATTCGCCATAAGGAAAGGAAAGCCCAAGGCAAGTGCGGAGTTTCAGATCAGGAAACCTACGAGCTGACGATACGAGAGACCAAAAGCCTTCGTTCATCAACAGATGAAGAATGTGTTCCAGGTGAAGGCTCTGGAAGAAATACGGTTTTAGACCAGTTTCCAGAGATCGGACCCCTAAGCTTTTCCGACCAAAGCTGAGGCTGAGGGGACCAAATACCATGGATCATGGACCTTTAACTTTCTGTAGTGAGGAAAGAGAGAGAGATGCCAGCCCGACTTAGACGACGGAGGCCTTCTCCGACGCGAGTTCGTACTCGTTTTATAAGTAGAAATCGGCATTGGGACTGTTTTATTTTAATAAGAAAAACCGCCAATAGCAAGACTCGTCACTAGCTTCTTCTCTTTCTTTTTCTATCCCATCCTGATTTTAGCATTTAGCTACGAGAATCACTCATCTAATCTCCTTTGCTCCGGCTGACCTCGATGCGGCTGTGCTGTTTGCTCTCACGATGCCATGTCCATAAGATAGAGCTCGTTCCTATCCTCCATACCTTTTTCGCCTGCTTTCTTTGAGGAGTTCCAGGGATGATATGGAATCTTCAATTTCTTGTTACATAGAGCAAAGGTCTACTCTATCTTCAAACTCGCCTTTGAAGGCAGGGCGGGCAGTTCATGTCCTAGGGCGGGAAAAGGAAGGGTAAAGAGCTTATCTTACTTAACGGATAAGGGATCGGAGAAGCAGCTCGAGAGAAAGGAAAACCGAGATCCGAGCTTGTAAGATTCGTGAGGGAAGGGATCAAAGGAAAGCTGAGAGTTGGAAGTGCGCTTCAAGTAGTCCGAGAAAGGGAAGTGAAATCATTCAAGAAAAGGCTTCGTCAATCAGCTAATTCTCGACCTGTTGAAATTCAGAATGTTTCGAATCACTCTAAGTGCCTAAGGATTCAGACATTACCTTACTAGACCTTTCTAACTAGCGATACAGGCAGCCAAAACAAAGACAAATATCGGTCACAACGAGCTTCTCATCCCTTGGGGCTCCATTCTTCACCCTCTCTCTAAGCACTAAGGGATGAAACTCGTAACCACCTGTCTCTGGCTACCAATGCAACCCGTGACCTCAAGACAAGAGCCAACCCGCCTCTCCTTGCTCTAACGAACGGGCTAATCGCACTCCGACTCCCGTAACTACATTCCCCACCCTCTCCTCGAGGCAGGGATCACAGTCGAGATCTAAGGTAGGTCTTTCGCGGAAAACCTTGGGACAGGTACCCAATTCCACTCCTAAAAGGCAATCTATTCTTGTATACCATTATTCCAGGAACAGAAAGACAACCTGAAAGAAAGACGGATTTCATTTCAAAACACGATATAAATAAGCAAGAAATGGAAGGAAAGAAGTCTAAGAGAGGCCCTTAACGAACCCGTACCTTTCATTAGAATAGAAAGAAAAGGAAAGACTTGACTATGGAGATGAGGCTAGTGGACGGGCTCACCAACTTCAACCAGGCCTTTCATGAGAAGAAATAAAGATCTTAGCCGCAGGATCTATATTTTTAGATTGTTTGGAGAAAAAGTAAACCCCCTTAGCGGCATACGTGAATAAAAGCTATAAATATCGCTCTGCAAATCAAAGACTTCTGGTCGAGTAAGAAGGCTCAAAGCATCGACCTAATTCTACTAAATGAGACAATCTCTGCAACTTAGAAGAAAAATGAATTCTAATCAGTCTCGGATCACACCTCTCTCTCTAAAGAGTCTCCGGCCTTGTCCTTATGAATGAGCCTGGAAAGCCTATCCTCATGGTCGATGGCACCCTTTCATCCCGATCGACTTAGGCAGGGAAATGGAGGGCTAAACTGAGTGAAATTAGGGCTTATCCACGAATTCTACCAAAAGAGCCTCTCTCTCACTTTCAACTTAGCAGCATCATGAGCTTCCGGACTTTCGCACAAACACGCGACTAAGCCTCGTGATCTCAAGACATTTCGCTAGACATATATCAAGAAGATAGAGAAGTGTGAAAACCTTGTCTAATAGCCTTTCCTGCCATGAGGGGGAGGTCGCTGTTTGAGCCCTTTTGAAAGGCAGTCCGAGCTAGCCCTTCCCGTCAGTCCCGTCACCCTATCGATCACGCCTATTCGAAACCCGTAACCAGTCTCGAACTGCCGGGATTCGAACTTACACTTGAATCGAGATATAGCTAGTGGTGAAGGCATGAGTAATCTTTCTCTCTTATCTATTCATTATAGCGATCCTACATTTATTATACTTATACGAGTGACCGCTTCGCGATCGGTGTCAATTAAATCTTGGCTGTTTGCGGTGCATCTGAGACGCGGAGCAGATTGCCACTTAGGCTGGTAAGCATTGCCAACATTTCACACTTCTGGAATCGCATTTTCTTCTGTTCCAGGGCCCTACCAAAAAAGCTTGCTTCATTGGTTGATCGAAGCTCGTGCTTTCGATTTCCTGCTGCGCGAGAAAGTCTAAAATGCTCGCGCAAAGGGCTGCGACGATATTCCGCCACGCGGACCGATCAAAAGCCGTTTTTCGTTATCCTAGACAAAACGCAGAAGAAGTTTCCCTCTATGCCGGTGCAGCGAGACAGGGAGATCGTATCGAAAAAACTGCTTTTCCTCTCCTCCCCAGTTGAAGTAGAAGCGGATGAAAGCCTGGCTAGAGCGAATAGAAAGAGTGGATTGTTAAACTCACTGCCCGTCCTCCTTTTACCGGATGCTGATCTAGAAGCTAAAGCTAATCACCGGGCTCTAACCCTTTCAAAATAGAGGATTGATCACGCCGTCGGATTCGAGTACCTCTTACCGGTTTGCTCATCGCATGCTATCAGAGTAGAAGCTACATCACGCGGATGTTTGGGCATCTTTAAGAGTCACGTAGCTGCCCATCATCCCTTTCAAAAATGAGAGAGGACGTGACCCCCGTACGGTATGGCTTGTTACGGTACGGCTCGGTATAGAAAGGGACGAAGTAGTGGATGTGATGACAAGGCATCTCCGATAGTTTGAAGGACCCCATCGTAAGGCTTTCAGTCAAATCGCGGAGGGGAGAGAGAGAGGGAAAAGCCCGTCACTTACTCAGCCTTTGATCCTTCGCGCTGGCTCTGCTATGACTCTTTGCGAACTCCTTGCCCGACTTTACCTTTACCCGAAGCCTTCCCGGTGAACTTGCCCCGATTTCAATTGTCATTATGAAGGGAAAAAGCTCTTGAAAGGGCGCCGATTGAACTCTTATTTATTATCGGACATCATCAAATCTCATTCATCTGATTCGACGTTGATGACTAGACTATCTTTCTTCAATGTGGGTACCTGGTCGCTACACCTTGTCAGACTCTACCCCCAACAAAAATAGCTTGAAGAACTGTTGGGGCAGTAGCAGTCGGTAAGGCCCCCCACCACACTGAATGTTATTTCCTCAATACAAGACAGGCACAGGTGCGGAGCAATCGAATAGGAATTCAGCCTGCTTTTCTCAATCACAGCCGTCCTGGTCCTATCTTTCCTACTCTTTCCCAACCAAAGAGAAGGATTTATCTCCCTATTCAACTGCCCGTCCAAGAGCATTTGGCTTCAGAATACTTTTTTTTTTATTTTTAAAGAAAAAAAAAAGAAAGCCAATTACCGACAAAGAAAACAACTGGATTGATCCTGTAAAGGTAGCATAACTGAAAGGGTTGTTGGATAGTAATGGTGCATTACAACATAAAGGCCCAAGTTGTTTGGTGAATTTTGAATAAAATGTTTTTAGGATGGGATGCAAAAAATGATAGTTTTGTTAATTTGTAGTGTAAAATTTTGTGGCTGTGGGTATTGAAGCGAAAGGAAGGTAGAGTTTAGGTCGGAGTGGTAGATTAAAGGTGTGTTTAGTTTACTAACATGTGTGGCCCTAATTCAATAAATATTCCCTTCCATGCGCTAGCTCAAACTAACTTCTGCAACCGTTTAATCCTTCAATCTCAATGGATTCGAGGTCAATGAAAATCTTCACTATTTGGCTCCACCTTCCTTTGATTCTATTACGTGTCCCATCGCCTTGGAGAGCCTTGCATGCACGTATGTTTCCCGTCAACAGAATTCTCCGCACAAAAACAATTCCCTCACAAGGTCACACCCCCTCCTTTCCTTAGTAAACCTCCTAACAACCCAATCACTCAATGCCACGTCCGCAAACAGTAAACCCTTATATCACAGATGTGAAATATTCCTCTAATGCGAGTTACCAGTAGCTGTGATCTTAACATATCCCCAGTGAGAAAATGGCTCATCACGCCAGACAATGCTCACTTCACAGCGCCTATTACAAAACTAAGGAAACCCAACCAATCAACAGTGGCCGCGTAGCTAAGACAATCAGCTTCGTTTTTGAACTGTCATGAAAGCAAAACGATGACCTCCTGTGTCGTTAGTTTTGTTACTTGAGCACGTTTCAGGTGCGCTTAGGCTTAAAACGCTCACCTGACAGCTCAATTTCAAAACCCCGAAACCCATGGATCGAACAAAATCCAACCACGTGTCCCAGAAGTAACAAACCATACAAGCGTCGTAATACTACTGGACTGTCGTTTGAATAACCAGTGGGAGGCCGTGCGAATAGAGTAGGCAAATAGTGAAAAAAAAAACTAAATGACCGGGGTATATGCAATTGAGCTCTTTCGAGGGAAGCAATAGAAATGACCTCTAATGATCCGGCAAATAAGGTAGACCCAGGTACGCCTGGGACTGGATTGAATCCTTGCTTGTTCCAATCCTAGTAAAGAGCTTAAGATCTGATTCACTGAATGGAATCACCCCCCGGGGTATAAGTAGGCTGCGGCCAAATAACGAAAAAGCATAGATAAACAAAGCTATTCAAAGGGGGGAGGAGCTCCCCCATTAAAAAAGGGGACCAACGGAAAAAGATCCAGGAATTGTGAAATTGTAAGATTCGGCCTTTCTCAAAAGGGACCAAGGATGCGCAATTTAGCATCTATTAGCAAGGGAAGGGGTGTCGTCGAAGCCCCGGAGCTATGTGTGGCCTTCTTCTTTCGAAGACAGAAATCGCCCTACCCTAGGCCTCTGATTAATAAAACTTGGTCTACCGGTGGGGCTGACCACCTGTTGTGTTATTCTCATACGTTTGCTACTCGGCGAACAACTCAAGGAAGAGCAACTCGTCTTATTCGTTGGCCCGTCCGATTGTTCGGAAGCCTCTTCTTCCCAACCCAGATCCTTGCCCGAGCCTTTGTTGACCATGCAGAAATCCTGGGGCAAAGGCTTTGAAACTCCCGGATGATATGAAAGCACTGGAGTCTCTTCGTTCCCGTGTGGACGATTAACTAAGAAGTCTATTTAGAACTGGTAGAACAAACTGGGTTGGAGAAAAGACGTACACTAAGTACGTCGAACCTTTAAGAATCGATGAAGCTTCCGTGGGGCCGCCTTCTGCTTGAAAAAGTGGAATCGCTTCAACACGAATACGAATGCTCCTTTGGAAGTGGCGTAGGTCCCCAAAACTTCGAATTTTCCAAAAAAAGTGACTACAGGCCTCATATAGAGGAGAGGCAGTGATTGATGAAGAACAGTGGGAGAAGATTAGGGTTCTATGGCCACCCTGATACAATCAATAGAAGCAGCACATGAAATTGTCTAAGGTTTTTTAAGAACAAGTCAGACATACCATGGGTTTGTTTTTGGAGGTGATTTCAACGAGAGAATATCGAATACAGATAAAGAGGGAAGAAGGCTTTTTCCTAATTGGTTGATGAGGCAAGACAGGCAATTTCTGACTGTGCCCTCATTGATCTGGGCTTTGAAGGCTACCCGTTTACCTGGAGCAATGGTCATCCCCAGCCTTCCCCTTACTCTCTATATGCGAGACAGACTGTTTAGAGTATGGGCTTCCAAAGAATGGCTGGACATTTTCAAATGTTCGAGTGTAAGCCATTGAGATTCCCACTACTCTGACCATTTGCCCCTTTTCTTTAAAACCTAGCACGGAAAAGAAAAAACCAACAAACCTTTCCAATTGGAGGCTGTTTGGTGCAAAGATTCAGGCTGCGAAGAAGTTCTCACATCAGTGTGGGAATAAAGAAAGAATCAAGGTGCTGCTCAGGGTAAAGCTAAAGAAGATCAGAGCTTGTAGGGTGGGATTGTTTAGATGGAGTAGATAGACTCTTGGCAATCTTGCTCGACAGTAGAAAGAGAACCCGATTGAAGCAAAGTACCTTGGATCCTTTCTCTAAGCAGGAAATCAACAACATGAATAAGGAGATTGATCAGTTGCTGGCATCAGAAGAGGTGATGTGGAAGCAGAGGTACAGAAAAAGTTTCCTCAAAGAAGGAGATCGAAAGTTTCTTCCATACACAGGCTTCAATTAGAAGAAGAAGAAAGAGGAAAAACCAGGACAAGAATGGAATGGTCTTTGGTATGATGACATTCATGGGCATGGGATAGAACAGGGGCATAAGTTCTACAAAACGTGTATGTTAAGTTAAGCATGACGATTGGTTCCTCTCCGGTCTGCTGTTGGGCCGGCACCTGGTCAGTAAAGTCTTAAAGCAGCGAGCATCAGATCGTCAGAATGGTTAGCTTCAAACTAATTCTTTGAATGCGTAACTTCCTTTCGTCTTTGAGAAGCCTAATTTGTTGTGTTTTCCAGGCATCTTGCTTCCTGTTGGGACCTGGTCTACGACGACTTCCTCCGTTGAGGATCCTTATTCAGGTCTCATGGTTCTTCAGTCGATTGGGCATACTTCCTTCTGAAGTTGATTGGTGAACAAAGGAATTTAGTACGGAACAGTAAAGAAATAGAAGAACATGACTGTCGACAGCTTTCAAAAGAAAGAAAAAGGAGTGAATCTCAGCAGGGGCCCATCAGCCCCGATCTTTGAAAAGAGAAGAAAGATATGCAGCTTGCTTGCGGCTTGTTAAAGGGATCTTTCCTTCCTTCTCTACTTGCTTCGTGATACCCTCTCTTGGAAAAGAACCCGAGGCACCTCTTTACTGATAAAAAGAATAGATAGAAAGAATGGCTTGGCTTATGATTTGAACCACTAGCATCTACTTTCGAACCATTCGCCTCTACTCTTTGTTGTGAAGCTCATTCCCCGATCAGATCATCCCCTACATCAAATGAGTCTGTTCTACACTTTTATGGTCGAAAGACTAAACCAAGACAAGTGAGCTAATGATGCCTCCTTCATCTTCAGATGAAAGCGGAATCTGAAATACATTGAGATCGCCGAAAAATACACAAAAAACTAAGAGAAGGAAGCAGCACCCAGCTCGATGAATCTGAAGCAGCAGACCTGAAAGACTCGGTCCTTCTTTCTTATTTCTCAGTTGAAAGAGAGGAGAGGAAGGGAGAAGCGAACTCGACCAGGTGGTTTTTGTTTATTGACGAATTTTTCAATGAAAGCTGAGATGGGGTAAGTTTGAAGAGGCAACTATTGCCCTACTTTTCTTATTTCTTAGAAGAATTCCCCCTCCTAAAATGGGGATTCTCGCTCTACTGAATCGAAAGAATTACTCTCGCCTTTGGAACAGAAAAGTTCGATACAGATAACAATGAATATAAATGGGAGAGCAGGTGCCCTCCCCTAGTGGTTAGCCTCCCAGCCCAAACCAAAGGGAAATGCCCAGATCATTTTCAAAAGAGATGCGTCAGTCACGCATCCTAATTGGTGAGCTTATGCCCGCCCTCGTTCCTTTCCCGCTCTTAGTTTGGCTTTACAGGCACCATTTTCGCGAGGAAAAAGAACATGTGGTTAACCGAATGGATCACTGGTTGCTGGCCGTCAGGGCCGGGAGCTGGTCTTTAATGGACCAGCAAAAAAGTACCGTGGAAACCAGATCTCTATCCTCTATATATTGACCAATTCTCGTGCTTCGTAACGAGCAAAATCCTCTTTCTTTGAAGCGAATTCCTGCCCTTTGGGATATTTTGTAATGAATCGAAAGACTAAATCTTCCCAAACCGGAAGTACATACTTTTAATGAAGCTTTCTTTCCCTCGTTGGTACATTACGGGTTCAGCCCTTGTTTTCCGCGAAGAGAAAGGATTCCACACCTTTCAGATTCATAGTCTTTCTGGCAAGGCCCTCTTTTGTCGGGTGCACGCTACCCTCTAGAAGCGGATTCTGTTCCATGAGATACGTCCTTTCGCATCCTACTCGGAATATGAACACACTGGTTCCCACTTCATCGCGGCAGCTATCAGGGCAGGCATTGCTTGGTTCCTTTTTTCTCTCTGAAAACTGGGTTTTGAGCTGCAGCAGCTGCTGCCACAGGAGAGGACCTTATTAGGATAGCGGGCTTAGTCAGCCCAACATAGGTTTTCAACCAAAAAAAGGGGGAAGTTCCCGTGATTTAAGGTTTTTGGATATCCTACCCTAAGACGAGAGGATTGGGCTTATAACAAGACAAGACCCATCGGTGGATAAGATCACATCTTCATTTCAAGAGGTGTACACGTTAGGCCTCACTCAAGGTAATGGGCAAACCCTAATGAATCCAAACAAATTGGATCTTATTGTATGACAAAACCACAGATTGGGCTGGAGTAAAAGCCCCCCTATTTAAAGTCGATCATAGGGCCCAGACAGCCTATGAGTCCATTTTCCTAAGGTGACAAAGAGTGGGCCCAACATAGAACCCCAAGCAATCTAACAAGCACACGCTGTCACACAAGACAGGGTGGATCTTTGGGAAATTTAGAAGCTCTCTAGTGTGATGTCTCCTTATAAGTCCGGTTACCCACTGGCAGGAAGCCCCCATTGTGCCTCTCAAGATGGGCTAATTAAGGTGGCCTGCCTCGCCTTGCCCGGGCTTTGGAAACCCCATCGAAGTCGAATTCCCATTCCAGGCCGTTCTGTTCGCTATCCGAGTCAGTCCCAGTCTGGGAGAAGGGGAGGCCCCTTCTGAAACAGAAGGTCCGTAGATTCATTTCAAAAAACAGGAATGTCAGAGCAGTTAGTCCGCATGTCCCTAACTACCTTGTTCCTGATTGCTTTCTCATTCAAAAGGTCTCCCTGGAAGTCGCCGACTCCTGCATTTTCCAAATGGACCAGCAGACTACCGATTTCAGGCGATACAATGGGTCTACACTATCAGAATCTTGGTTCCCCATGAGCTTTCGACCCACCTTGTCCCAGTCAGAAAAAGCGAGTTTACGTAGTTCCATACCCAGGAGCAGGAGATCTAGACGCAGTAGAGGGAGCAAAGGCAGTGATCTGTTCCAGCCACATATACAGATCGATACCCTGCATCAGTAGCAGCACCTGTAGAAGCACCGCCATTACTAGTAGCAGCAGAGTAAGAAGCAGAGGGTGACGGAACGGAATTCAAAGATGCTTATGGGCCTTATTCGACCACGATCTTCATGGTATTAACTGTACCACTTAACAGAATGGTACAAAAAACATCATTCAGATAGTTCGGGCACAAAGAGTGCCAAATGTGTGACCAAGATGAATGACAGGGAGCACAATCTGTACCTGTAACACTGAAATAGCATAGCACTGACTGACTTTCTGTACTGGTTACTGCTATAGCTAGTGTTAGTGCTGTACTGGTGCAGGATCCACTCCGAGAAAGAAAGAACTCCGAGGGAAGAAAATGACAGCCTACATTAGTAGCCCTTTTTCTGAAGAGCAGCAGAGGCAGTTGATCGTGCTACTCAAGGAGTTTAGGGATTGCAAGCTTGGGATTACGACGAGATGCCTGGACTGGATAGGCAGTTCATCGAGCATAGACTTCCAATCAAGGAGAATGGAAAGCAACCGCCGAGAAGGATGGCTAACGATAGGAAGAAAGCAAAGGCACTAGATTGATAAGTCTGACTGACTATTGGACTCTCAATGAGAGATTGATAGGGATGGAATAAGATCGGAGAGAGAGAGCGCTTAGTACACGTGGGACTTCCGCCTTCGGATCAATGAGACAAGGAGTTACTCAGAACTGTAGTTAGGGCCTTTGCCAAAGGAATTACATGGAACCGTCGAGCTCCTGTCTCGTCACTTAGAGAGCATACCATCGTTCGACTTGCATGTGTAAAGCATAACGCTAGCCTTCCCCATTGCCTGCTGCCTCGGGTAGTCGAAAAAGGCTAAACGAGCGCAACGAGACGCGTTGAATGAGTTGGGTGTAAGTGGCACCCTCCAGAGAAAGTCACGGCCCATCCCATGCTGTCCCACCAACAGTCCCCTTTACTGCTTTAATGCAGTCCCCGGTTATTAAGCCGATTGAAAGCTAGGCCCCCTGGTACCATTTCTTTCTAGTATGGTCTTTCATCCGCTGCAGTCTTTCCACCCAGATCGATAAGATCTCACCCGAGACTGATTCTGAAGCCGAGGTCCGGAATGGAATGGTTGATTTTACTTCGTAACCTCTACCACCTTCTAATTCTTTCTATAGTCCGGTGTGAGTGGCTGACAAAAGGAAAGAGATAACACAATTTAGGAAAAAAAATCTAAATACATTTGCAACTGGCTTTATATACGCACTTTCCATTGCTTTCTTGTCTAAATAAAACGAACCCTTTCTTCCTTTCTGTCTATCACTTGCTGGCTGGATTTGACTTGCTTGAAGCCGGAGGATGGGAAGAATCTTTAGGAGTGCAGCCTATTAGAGTAGCCCTAGAAAAAGAAAGAGACTTGCTGCTTCAAGGGCCCGTATTCGCTCACATGGATTCCCCGGTTAAGATAGCCTTATTATACCTTCCCAGCGAGAAAGACTCCAAGGGTGCGCTTGCTTCTTTTAAGACTCCAACTGGCACAGCAACTCCATCGGCCCCAAAAAAAGAACTGGCCTGGAACAATAGGAAAGCAGCCATCTTTTTTTTATCCTGGCTTAAAAGACTCCTGCTTCAATGGTACTAGCGGGAATGAAAGAAGACTCGGACAATGCAAAGGAATAGATAAAGGGACGGGAAAGCAAGAATAGGCTGACATCATCATTTTTTGGATTCGCTACATGAATTAGTTCAGTGAGGGGGGATCCGACTCAGATAGAAGGGGGAATAGACTGGAATCCTTTGGGGAAGAGATTGAAGATGTCTTGGCCTCAGCCACTCATAGAAGAGGAAGGGGACCAGACGAAGAAGAAGCACTAGCATTCAGCTCTAAGGGTCTTTATCATCCTTGTTCTAAGGGATTGTCCGAAGAGTTAGAATCTGTCCCCGGGGTAAGGAACCCTGCTTAGCCGGAAATTGAAGAGAGAGCACAGCAGCGAGTGAAGACCGACTCACGCCTGATTTTAGGACAACTTAAGGGGCATATCTTTATACTAGGTCTTTTACGGCGGCATCATATCCATCTCCCTTAGGGGAAGCACTAGCCCAGGCAAGATCTTCAGTGGGAGACTTTGAAGCTAGGAGATAATTAGTCATTCCTGGTCGAAGAAGAGGGAGAATAGGGGGTTTCCGTATTTTCGGAGAGTAAAGAAGGTGTTCAGTGCTCAGAGATGACAAGGAAGGGTTCTCAGTGTTGAGAGCGGGAGGCCTGGGTAGAAGGGCAGTTTCAGGAGAGCTGGGAGTTGGCGAGGGGATCAGGTAAGTAGTTACCAAATGAATCGAGTTAGTAAAAACCCTAAATGGAAAGCTAGTCTTCTTTATGATAGTAAGAGATAGAAAGAACGCCCTATCCCGGTATTCTTTCTTCTACTCTTTTCTTTCGGTTGTGGTTATACCCATCCGTATAGAAAGAAAAATGTCCTGTGGGGTCTCACAGGTCTCTTACGCCCGCTCACAGAGTGGGGAGTTGACTCAAGAATAGAATAGGTTGGTATAAATAGAACGTGTCTTGAGGCAAAGGTAAGCCCTACCACCCCTATCACAAGAGTAGCAAGCAAGTGGAGTGAGACGCTCGAAATATCTTAAGAGAAGAAAAAAAAACAAGAAACTAGATCCTTACGTTACGCTCCTGGGACTCCTCGGCACAGGGAGTACGGGCCTTCATCTCCAGGAGAAAAGCATCGAGTGCGCGGGCGCAGCTTTCGACAAAACAAATTCATTCATTCTCGAAGTTATGGCGGAATGCAGCAAATCCCCGGCCGTGTGCTGGCCCTCCACACGTTCGTGAACCGATCGAGAAAGTGAAGTACCGGAGGCTTTTTCGGAATTTCTCTTTCGGAAGATGGAAATGACTGTTCAAAATTTCACCTAGATTAAAAAGAATTGGCTTATGAAATTTTTATTATTAGCGGCTCTCGCACTTGAAAGCTTATGCCGTAGAAGCTGACATCAGGCTATTATTGGCGTTTTATCTGCATCTTCTCGACCAAGGAAGGGGTTCGCTTTGTTTGGCTCGCAAGGACTCGACCAGAGGACTTCCCTCGTAGAGTGGCGTCTTTTATAAGACTCGAGTCTCTCGGTGGGAGTTCACGCTCTTTTGGCTTACTTTTAGCCACGCGGGGCGGCTATCCGCATGTGTTCCAAAGTGACGTCCATTTTTTGGTAATGGGTCGAGAGAAAAGTTTTGAATTCGACCTCTCCTTATACGCTCTAAAAAGGGGTCATGGACTCCTTTTTGTTTAGGACCCCCCCCTTTTTTTTTGTAGAAAAATAATTTTTGTAGCCTGGTGTGGAATCACCATCATTACACATGAATTCTTAGTCTGGCTGCTGCCTCCTAGCCGCCGCCTAGAGTGCAGCCTGCCTGCTGAAGACCGTAACGTAAGTAACTCAGTGCTCCATACGGGGGAAATGAAAGCAGAATTCGTTCGGATCCTCCCACATGTTCAATCTTTTTTTAGCGGTTTCCCCAGAGATCTTTATCATTAATGCAACCTCCATTTTGCTCATTCATGGAGTTGTATTTAGTACCTCTAAGAAATATGATTATCCGCCGTTAGTCAGTAATGTGGGTTGGCTTGGATTACTTAGTGTTGCGCGCCTAGGAGGGCAGCGCGCTTGGGGATGCACAGGAGCGAGCCCAGCCCCCTAACCTAATGCGGCACCGGGTTTGGACCGCAGGGAACCGTAGCATGGGGGACGTCTGATCCTTTTGCCGCCGCAAGGCTGGCTAATCGTACGCAGCAGGTTCGAAGACCCCTGGTTCTGGAAGGCACATGAGTCCGAACGCTATGTTGAATGTGCGACCGACACTACACTACGTAGGTACCTGTGCAGGTGAGGCGTCGGTCGGTCCTAGAAACGGCGGCAGCGGCGCGAAGAGTGAACGACCGGGCGTGCTGCAACCTAGGGATCACCAAGCAGCTCTTTCGCTCTATAGGGATCGGGAGGGCATAGCACAATTCTTCTTGGAGGAGGGTTGGTT